AACAGGGTGCCTGATTAAAGGATTATCTTGATAGGATAAATTAAGTGATTATTTCCAATTACCCCTGTTAATATTACATTAAATAGAATTAAACTAAAACCTTTAGTATCAAAAACTAATGTGCATCTTACACCTTAATGTAATCCTATAAAAAGGTAAGCTAACAAAGCTAATGGGTTCATACCCCATTCATAGAGGTATTAATCCTCTCCTTTTTAATGAACAACAACTCCATAAAACTTCTCTTCCTATCAACGCTGTTGGTAGGAACGATCCTGTCCATTTCATCAAATTCCTGATTCGGAGTTTGAATAGGACTAGAGATCAACTTACTATCATTTATTCCCATATTAGCAAATAATAAGAATGTTATAATAAATGAATCAGCAATTAAGTATTTTATTGTTCAAGCAATAGCATCAACAATACTACTTTTCTCAATCTTGCTGATTCAAATAAAACAACCAACCAATTGAGAAAAAGAAATAATTCCATCAATAACAATCAGATCTAGATTACTATTGAAAATTGGAGCAGCACCATTTCATTTTTGATTTCCAGAAGTTATAGGAACATCAAGATGAATTAACTGCTTAACCTTAATAACTTGACAAAAAATTGCTCCAATAATAGTTCTATCATACTGTATCCAAATAAGAACATTCATTATAGCAATCAATATCACAAGAATTATTATTGGAGCAATAGGAGGTTTAAACCAAACATCACTACGACAAATTCTAGCATATTCATCAATTAGACATTTAGGGTGAATGATTAGATCAATTATTGTTAGAGAAAATGTATGAGAAATGTACTTCATCATTTATTCACTACTAAGAATGATCATAGTCTTAATATTCAAAAGAACAAATTTATTCTTCCTTAATCAAATTTACTCAGAAAGAAATATAAAAACAGAAATTAAATTCATAATGTTTCTGTCACTTTTATCATTAGGTGGACTACCTCCATTCCTTGGATTCTTACCGAAATGAATTATTATCCAACTACTAATTGAAAATAACTTAACAGTTCTAATAACAATTATAGTAATCCTAACAACCATTACACTATACTATTACATACGAATTAGATTCTCAGCACTAATTCTTTCATATACAGAAAATTCCTGATCAATAAGAATTAAATCTAACAAATATAGATTTATCATACCATTAATGGTAACAGTATCAACACTAGGCCTAATTTGCTCATCAACTATGATTTCAGTATATTAAAGGCCTTAAGTTAAAATAAACTAATAACCTTCAAAGTTATAATTAAAAGACAGGCTTTTAGGCCTTAGTATTTTAACTTACACCTTTAGAATTGCAGTCTAATATCATTTTTTGAATATAAAGCCACCAATTCCTTAGTAAGAGAGATCACTCCATAAATAGATTTACAGTCTATCACCTATTTTCTTCAGTCATCTTACCGACAAAAATGACTATTTTCGACAAATCATAAGGATATTGGTACTTTATACTTTTTATTCGGAGCGTGATCAGGAATAGTAGGAACATCAATAAGAATAATTATTCGTGCAGAACTTGGACAACCTGGATCAATAATTGGAGATGATCAAATTTATAATGTAATTATTACAGCACACGCATTTGTAATAATTTTCTTTATAGTTATACCTATCATAATTGGTGGATTTGGTAATTGATTAGTACCATTAATAATTGGAGCACCAGATATAGCATTTCCTCGAATAAATAACATAAGATTCTGGCTATTACCACCATCTTTAACCCTTCTTCTCACATCCTCAATAGTTGACATAGGTGCAGGTACAGGTTGAACTGTTTATCCACCACTAGCTGGCGCTATTGCCCATGGTGGAGCCTCTGTAGATTTAGCAATCTTTTCACTTCATCTAGCAGGTGTTTCATCTATTCTGGGTGCAGTAAACTTTATTACAACAGCAATCAATATACGATCAGAAAGTATAACATTAGATCAAACACCATTATTTGTTTGATCAGTTGCTATTACAGCATTATTATTACTATTATCATTACCAGTATTAGCCGGTGCTATTACAATATTATTAACAGATCGAAATTTAAATACATCATTTTTTGATCCTGCAGGAGGAGGTGATCCAATTTTATACCAACATTTATTTTGATTCTTTGGTCACCCTGAAGTTTACATTTTAATTCTACCAGGATTTGGTATTATTTCACATATTGTATGTCAAGAAAGAGGAAAAATTGAATCATTTGGAACATTAGGTATAATTTATGCAATACTATCAATTGGATTAATAGGATTTATTGTATGAGCACATCATATATTTACAGTAGGTATAGACGTTGATACACGAGCATACTTTACATCAGCAACTATAATTATTGCCGTTCCAACAGGAATTAAGGTATTTAGATGATTAGCAACATTATATGGAACAAAATTCAAATTTAATCCACCGTTATTATGAGCACTAGGATTCATTTTCTTATTTACAATTGGTGGATTAACAGGATTAGTATTAGCCAATTCATCTCTTGATATTGTACTACATGATACTTATTATGTTGTTGCACATTTCCACTACGTATTATCAATAGGAGCAGTATTTGCAATTATAGGGGGTATTATTCAATGATACCCACTATTTACAGGATTAACAATAAATAATACATGATTAAAAATTCAGTTTACTATTATATTTATTGGAGTAAACCTAACCTTCTTCCCACAACACTTCCTTGGATTAGCAGGAATACCACGACGATACTCAGATTATCCAGATGCATATACATCTTGAAATGTAATTTCTAGAATCGGATCAATAATTTCAATTGTAGGAATCATCATATTTATTGTAATTATATGAGAAAGAATAATCACTAACCGAACAATCATTTTTAGAACAAACATAAGAAGATCAACAGAATGATTACAAAATAACCCTCCTGCAGAACATAGATATTCTGAATTACCATTAATTTCTAGATTCTAATATGGCAGACTAGTGCATTAGATTTAAGCTCTAAAAATAAAGGTTTGACCTTTTATTAGAAAATAATTATGGCAACATGATCAAATTTATCATTACAAGATGGAGCTTCACCATTAATGGAGCAATTATCATTCTTTCATGATCATACTATAGTCGTATTATTATTAATTACAGTAATTGTAGGATATTCACTTGGATATACACTAATAATCAATTACACAAATCGAAATATACTTCATGGGCACTTAATTGAAACAATTTGAACAGCCTTACCAGCCATCACACTAATTTTTATTGCACTACCATCTTTACGCCTATTATATTTATTAGATGATTCAGTAGATGCAATAATTACAATTAAAACAATTGGACGTCAATGATACTGAAGATATGAATATTCAGACTTTATTGATGTTGAATTTGACACATATATAACAACAGAAAGAGATTTAGAAAATGAAGGATTTCGATTACTAGATGTAGATAATCGAACAATTCTACCTATAAATACTGAAGTTCGTGTACTTACTAGAGCATCTGATGTTCTGCATTCATGAGCAGTACCAGCATTAGGTATCAAAATTGATGCAACACCTGGACGACTTAACCAAGGAACATTTACAATAAACCGGCCTGGATTATTCTTCGGTCAATGTTCAGAAATCTGTGGAGCAAATCATAGATTTATACCAATTGTAATTGAAAGAACTTCAGTAAACATATTCATTAAATGATTATCTAAGATAATATAAGGAGTTAGTTAAAAAATAACATTAGAATGTCAATCTAAAATAACTAATATATTAGTACACCTTGAAACATCAGATGACTGAAAGTAAGTAATGGTCTCTTAAACCAAAATATAGTAAACTAACGCCTGCTTCTGATGGGGATAAAATTATTTATCTAAATCCCACAAATATCCCCTTTAATATGATTTTCACTATTCATTTTATTCTCAATTACATTAACTATATTTAATCAAATGAACTTTTTTTCCTATAAACCAAACAAAATTAAAAGAATCAAAAAAGGAATAATTAAAAGAAAGAATTTAACTTGAAAATGATAACAAATTTATTTTCAACATTTGATCCATCAACTAATATATTTAACTTATCATTAAATTGAACTAGAACATTCCTTGGATTGTTATTAATTCCATCATTATTCTGATTAACACCATCTCGAATTAATATTATATGAAATAAAATAAACTTAACATTACATAATGAATTTAAAACCTTATTAGGACCAAAATCATTTAATGGAACAACATTTATTTTTATTTCAATCTTCATTATAATAATATTTAATAACTTTATAGGACTATTCCCTTATATCTTTACAAGAACTAGACATATAGCATTAACATTTGCAATTGCCTTACCTATATGATTAAGATTTATATTATTTGGATGAATTAATCATACTAATCATATATTTGCACACCTAGTACCTCAAGGAACCCCTCCTGCATTAATATCATTTATAGTATTAATTGAAACTATTAGAAACATTATTCGACCAGGAACCTTAGCAGTTCGACTAGCAGCAAATATAATTGCAGGACACTTATTATTAACTCTATTAGGTAATACAGGACCATCAATAACTATAAACTTAATTTCAATACTTCTTATTGGACAAATATTATTATTAATTCTGGAATCAGCAGTAGCAATAATTCAAGCCTATGTATTCTCAATTTTAAGAACATTGTATTCTAGAGAAGTATATTAAACTTATGTTAACAACACACTCAAATCATCCTTTCCACCTAGTTGATTATAGACCTTGACCATTAACAGGAGCAATCGGAGCAATAGTTATAGTATCAGGACTAGCTAAATGATTTCATTTATTTAACATAAATTTATTCTTAATTGGTATAAGAATTACATTACTAACAATAATTCAATGATGACGAGATGTAATCCGAGAAGGAACTTATCAAGGATTACATACAGGATTTGTTTCAATTGGACTACGATGAGGAATAATTCTATTTATTGCATCAGAAGTACTCTTCTTCATATCATTCTTTTGAGCATTCTTTAGAAGAAGACTAGCACCAACAATTGAATTAGGAATATTATGACCACCTATAGGAATTCAACCATTTAACCCTATACAAATTCCCTTACTTAATACAGCAATCCTATTAGCATCAGGAGTAACAGTAACATGAGCACATCATAGACTAATAGAATCAAATCATACACAAGCACTACAAGGATTATTCTTTACAGTATTATTAGGAATATACTTTACCATACTACAAGCATATGAATATTGAGAAGCACCTTTTACCATTGCTGATGCAGTATATGGATCAACATTTTTTGTTGCAACGGGATTCCATGGTCTTCATGTGATTATTGGAACAATTTTCTTAACAACATGCTTAACACGACACTTATTAAATCAATTCTCACCAAATCACCACTTTGGATTTGAAGCAGCAGCATGATATTGACATTTTGTAGATGTAGTATGACTATTTTTATATATTTCAATTTACTGATGAGGTAGATAAAATTTTTCTAGTATAAATAGTACATTTGACTTCCAATCAAATAGATTGATTTAAATCAAGAAAAATAATTTCAATTTTATCATTAAGAATTATAATTAGCTTTGCTATCCCAATAATTGTAATATTAATTGCAACAACATTATCAAAAAAATTAATCAATGACCGTGAAAAAAGATCACCATTTGAATGTGGATTTGACCCAAAAAGTTCTGCACGTATACCATTCTCATTACGATTTTTCCTAATTGCAGTAATCTTCTTAATTTTTGATGTAGAAATTGCACTAATTTTACCTATTGTAATTATTATAAAAACATCTAATATTATAATATGAACATTATCAACCATATTCTTTATTATAGTTTTACTAGGAGGACTTTATCATGAATGAAATCAAGGAGCACTACAATGAGCAGAATAGGGTTATAGTTAAATATAACATTTGGGTTGCATTCAAAAAGTATTGATAATTATCAATTAACCTTAATTGAATAAGAAGCGAATTTTGCAGTCAGTTTCGACCTGAAAAACTTGGTAATAGATACCCTTATTCTATTTAATTGAAGCCAAAATAGAGGCATATTACTGTTAATAATACAATTGAACTACTAAGTTCCAATTAAAGAAATGTAAAGCCAATATGAAAGCTGCTAACTTTTTATATTAGCGGTTAAACTCCGTTAACATTTCTTTAATTTATATAGTTTAAATAAAACATTACATTTTCACTGTAAAAATAATATACCCCATATTTATAAATATACCTAAAAATAAAATATTTCCTTAACATCTTCAGTGTCACACTCTAATTATAAGCTATTTAGGTTAAATAAAAAATAATATAATTAAAATAAACATTCAAAAAATAAATGTTAATAAGTAAATCTTAAAATTAGAATCATATCAACATTGAATATAACCAATAATATAAATAAATAATCTATATAAACCCTGACCACCAAATAACTCACCTCAACCATAATCAAAAGACTTTGATGAATAATAACCAACCTTTAAAGAAAAATATCTAATGAAATTTGTAGATAAATAAGGTATAAATCATATAGAACCAGCAAATCTAACAAAAGACAATATATTTAAAGAAAATAAATTATAAGAAAACTTAAAGTCAGAAATAAAATAACCTATATATGAACCTAGAACAACAACTATAATAGTTAAAAACTTTAAATAATAAGGTAAAACAATTATATGAGGAATAGGAAAAATCAACCAAGATAAAAATCTACCACCAAAAACAGCAACAAATAATAAAGCAACCATACCAAAAGAAATATAATAACTACTATCATTAAAAAAAGAACTAGAGTAATAATTATTATCACCAGATATAGAATAATAAAATAAACGAAAAGAATAAGAAGCAGTTAAACCAGTAGATAAAAAAAACAAGAAAAAAATTAAACAATTAATCCATCTTAAACATACTATCTCAAGAATTAAATCCTTTGAATAAAAACCTGCTAAAAAAGGTATTCCACATAAAGATAATCTTGAGACATTTAAACAAACAGAAGTTAAAGGTATGAAATTCACAATTGAACCTATAAAACGAATATCTTGAGAATCCTTCAAATTGTGAATTATTGAACCTGCACATATAAATAATAATGCCTTAAACAAAGCATGGGCTAAAAGATGAAAAAAAGCAAGCTTAGCATACCCTATAGCTAAAATTCTCATTATTAAACCAAGCTGACTTAGAGTAGAAAGAGCAATAATCTTTTTTAAGTCAAACTCAAAATTTGCTCCAAATCCAGCCATAAATATAGTTAAACACCCAATTAATAACAAGAATCAACCATAATTATAAACCTCCAATATTGGTCTAAAACGAATTAATAAATAAACACCAGCAGTAACAAGAGTAGAAGAATGAACTAAAGCAGAAACTGGAGTAGGAGCTGCCATAGCAGCAGGAAGTCAAGAAGAAAAGGGAATCTGAGCACTCTTAGTTATAGCAGCAAGAACAATTAATATAGTAATAAGCTTTATCTCAAAAGAATCAGAAATAAAACTATAATAATAAATATAATTTCAACCACCAAAATTTAACATCCAAGCAATTGAAATTAAAATAGCTACATCTCCAATACGATTTGATAAGGCAGTTAATATACCAGCACTATAAGACTTAACATTTTGATAATAAATAACTAAACAATAAGAAACTAAACCTAATCCATCTCAACCCAATAAAATACTAATTAAATTAGGACTAATAATTAAAAAACCTATTGATAAAATAAACATAAGAACAATAATAATAAAACGATTTATATTCTTTTCACCAGACATATAATCCTCTCTATAATAAATAACCAATGAAGAAATATATATTACAAAAGACATAAAAATTAAAGATATCCAATCAAAAATAAAAGTTATAACAACCATTGAACCATTTAAACTAAAAAGTTCTCACTCAATAAAAACATTATAATCAAGAATTAAATAATAAATACCTAAAATAAACAATAAAGTTCTTGATAGAAATAAAGAAAAGAAACTCAATGAACAAATAGAAAATATATACACGGCCTAAGATGAAAAACTTCATATCATTGATTCCACAAAACAATATTTTAAATTAAAATACCCAAGCCTAATTATAAAAAAAATATTCACCCCTTAAACACAAAATATTAAGCGGGAATCAATGCAAAAATAAAAGATGATATTCACGTAAATAACCAAGAGAACAAGTATAAACACCAGAATAATAAGAACCATGTTGAGAATAAGAATATATATATAAAGTATAAACAGCTCTAAAGAAAGACAAAAAAATTAATGTTAAAAATCTAAGAGAACATCATGATATAATACTATTTAATAATCTCAATTCACCTAACAAATTTAAGGAAGGAGGAGCAGCCATATTTGATGATCTTAATAAAAATCATCACAATGCCATTCTAGGTATAAGATTAATTATACCTTTATTAACTAATAATCTTCGTCTACCTAAACGCTCATAAATAATATTTGATAAACAAAATAAACCAGATGAACATAAACCATGACCAATTATTAAAGAAAGAGAACCTACACAACCCCATCAGTTTATAGTCATTAAACCACCAATAACTATTCTTATATGAGCAACAGAAGAATAAGCAATTAAAGACTTTAAATCAACCTGACGAAAACAAATGAATCTTACAATAACACCACCAGATAAACCTAAAGACAATCAAAAATAATTAAACTTTAAACCCAAATAAGAAACAACCCTTATTACACGAAAAATACCATAACCTCCCAACTTCAACAAAACACCAGCAAGAATTATTCTACCAGAAATTGGAGCTTCTACATGAGCTTTTGGAAGTCAAAGATGAAATAAAAATATTGGTATCTTCACTAAAAAAGCCAAAATAATAAAAACATAAAACATAAAATAATAAGAACCAAAATCAAATAATAAAGGAAAGTAAAGAGTACTTGAAACACTATAAATCTTAAATAAAACTAATAATAAAGGCAATCTAGCAACTAATGTATAAAAAATTAAATAAACACCAGCCTGTAAACGTTCAGGTTGATAACCCCAACCTAAAATTAAAAGTAAAGTAGGAACCAATCTAGCCTCAAAAAAAACATAAAAAGATAATAAACTCAATCTAGAAAAAGAACAATAAAGCATAATTAATAAAAACAAAACAATAAAAACAAAAAAATTAGAATGATAAGAAGATAAATAAATTGAACCTCTAGCAGTTAATATTAATGAACAAACCCAAAAACTCAATAAAATTAAACTAAAAGAAAAATAATCAACACCAAAAAAATATTTAATTATATTTAAGTCAGCATAAGAATAAATTAAAAATATAAAAATAAATCTTGACAAAAATATCAAAGAATGAACCAACCCCCAACAATTTTTTAGTAAACAAAGAGGGATCAAAAAAATAATCATAAATAAATACTTTAACATAAAGATAAACCAAAAGAATTAAAAAAATCATTACCATGAGAACGAATTATTGATACTAAAATAGAAAGACCTAAAGCACCTTCACAAACAGAAAAAACCAAAAAAATAACAGGAAAAAAATAATCATAATCAAAACCAACCAGAAAAAGAATAATTAACATAAATAAAGAAAGAACAATATATTCCAATCTTAATAAAACTATCAATAAATGCTTACGCTTAGAAGAAAATACATAAACACCAGAAAAATAAATTAATAAAGAAGTAAAAGTAGAAAATATAAACATTAGTTTTAATAGTTTAAAAAAAATGCCGGTCTTGTAAACCGGAGATAAGACAAGTCCCCACTTTTAAAACTTCAAGGATAGAAAATTTTCCTGTCATCGATTCCCAAAACCGATATTTTAAATAAACTAACCCTTGAAATGATTAAAATAATAATTATAGCATTATCAAACATAATAAATATTAATTTTATTAAATTAAATCATCCAATATCAATAATAATATTTATTATTTTTCAAACATTCCTCATTGGTTTATTAACGGGAACAATAATAGAAACATTTTGATTATCATATATTTTATTCTTAACATTTTTAGGTGGAATAATAGTTTTATTTATTTATATTACTAGAATTGCATCAAATGAAATATTTAAACCAAAATCAATTATCATAATTATATCCTTCATCCTATTTATAATTATGACGATCATTTTTATAATTATTAATAAAACAATATTTATAGATATCATTAAAAATACAGAAACTATAAATATTAATAATTATATTAATTATCAAGAAATAACAACATCATTAGAAAAATTATATAATTTACCTACATCCATCATTACAATAATAATAATGATTTATCTTTTCCTTGCATTAGTAGCAGTAGTAAAAATTACTAATATTAATCAAGGTCCCATCCGTAAAATAAGATAACCTACTAATGAATAAACCCTTACGATTAAGACATCCTTTAAATAAAATCATTAATAATTCATTAATTGATTTACCAGCACCAACAAACATTTCATTCTGATGAAATTTTGGATCACTATTAGGATTATGTTTAATTATCCAAATTGTAACTGGATTATTTTTAGCTATACATTATACACCAAATATTGAAATAGCTTTTAGAAGAGTTGTTCATATTTGTCGAGATGTAAATAATGGTTGAATTATCCGAACATTACATGCAAATGGAGCTTCTATATTTTTTATTTGTATTTATTTGCATGTAGGACGAGGAATTTATTATGGATCATATATGTATATGCATACATGAATAATTGGAACAGTAATTCTATTTTTAGTTATAGCAACTGCGTTTATAGGATATGTTTTACCATGAGGGCAAATATCATTCTGAGGAGCAACAGTAATTACAAATTTATTATCAGCAATTCCATATCTAGGAACAGACTTAGTTCAATGGGTATGAGGAGGATTTGCAGTTGATAATGCAACATTAAATCGATTCTTCACTTTTCATTTTGTATTACCTTTTATTATTGCAGCTATAGCTGCAATCCATTTATTCTTCCTTCATCAAACAGGATCAAATAATCCAATTGGTGTAAATAGAAATATTGAAAAAATCCCTTTTCATCCTTATTTTACATTTAAGGATTCAATTACATTCGTATTTATAACATCAATACTAATTTTACTATGTTTAATTAATCCTTACATATTAGGTGACCCAGATAATTTTGTCCCAGCAAATCCTCTTGTTACACCAATTCATATTCAACCAGAATGATACTTCTTATTTGCTTATGCAATTCTACGATCAATTCCAAATAAATTAGGTGGAGTCATTGCATTATTTTTATCAATTAGAATCCTAATAATTTTACCATTTTATAATAAAACACCATTTCGAGGAATTCAATTTTACCCAATTAATCAAATCATATTTTGAATTATAGTGATTGTAGTATGTCTATTAACATGAATTGGAAAACGACCAGTTGAAGAACCATATATCATAACAGGACAAATCTTAACAATTATCTACTTCACATACTTTATTATTAATGTTCATGTAGCTAATGTATGAGATAAATTAATTAAAGAATAATATTAATTAGTTAATTAGCTTAAGTAAAGCATATGTTTTGAAAACATAAAACTAGAAGTTTAATTCTTCTATTAACTTTATTCTTTAAAAAATTAACTAATTAATAGATATTAATAGAATTTTCAACCCAATAAAAAAAAATAGAAAGTTTAAGGATAAAGGCAAAAAACTTTTTCAAGCTAAATATATTAATTTATCATAACGGAAACGAGGTAAAGTCCCACGAACTCATACAAAAATAAATGATACTAAACCAAGCTTAATAAAAAATATTAAAGAATAAAAATCACCACCTAAAAAAATTAATGCTAATAACATTCTTATAAAAACAATTCTAGTATATTCAGCTAAAAAAATTAAAGTAAAACCACCAGCACCATACTCAATATTAAAACCAGAAACTAATTCTGACTCACCCTCAGCAAAATCAAAAGGAGTTCGATTAGTTTCTGCTAAACATGAAGCAAAACAAGATAAAAATAAAGGAAAAGAAAAAATAATAAATCAACAATAAATCTGATAATTTATAAAATCAAAAATATTAAATCTTCCAATTAAAATAATTAAAGATAATAAAATTAAAGCCAATCTTACTTCATAAGAAATAGTTTGAGCAACTGAACGCAATGAGCCCAATAAAGAATAATTTGAATTAGATGACCAACCAGCAATTATTACTGTATAAACACCCAATCTAGTACAACATAAAAAAAATAAAAAACCATAAGAAAAAGAACATATATAAGTTATATAAGGAAAAATAACTCAAATAATTAAAGAAATTATTAAATTAAAAACAGGAGAAAAATAATAAAGTAAATAATTTGACATAATAGGAATTGGTTGTTCCTTACAAATTAATTTAATAGCATCACTAAAAGGCTGAGGAATACCAACAAAACCAACTTTATTTGGACCCTTTCGAATTTGAATATAACCTAATACTTTTCGTTCTAATAAAGTTAAAAAAGCTACACTAATTAAAACACAAATAACCAATAATAAAAAATTCAAAATAAACATAAATAAATCATAAAATATCAATACTATTTGTAGAAATAATCCACATAAATGAATTCTAAATTCAACACATTTATCTGTCAAAATAGTAATAATTAATTTTATTCAAATTGATAAAAAATATTTCACTCATAGGGTCCTTTCGTACTAATATGAATTTATTAATCTTAGGATAGAAACCGACCTGGCTCACGCCGGTCTGAACTCAGATCATGTAAGAATTTAAAGGTCGAACAGACCTAATCACTGGGTTACTGCACCCAGAATTTTTCTTAATCCAACATCGAGGTCGCAATCTGCCTTGTCGATATGAGCTCTCAAAAACAATTACGCTGTTATCCCTAAGGTAACTTAATCTTATGATCATAAATTATGGATCAAAATATACATAAATCAATGATTTTATAATAAAGAGTTTATCAATTCTTCATGTCACCCCAACAAAACATTATAATTATATATAGAAAGACTATCTAAAAACTATATATAAATAAAATGTCAAGCTCTATAGGGTCTTCTCGTCCTAAAGAAAAATTTAAGCCTTTTAACTTAAAGGTTAAATTCTAAAATTTATTAAGAGACAGTTAATTTCTCGTCAAACCATTCATTCCAGCCCCTAATTAAGAGACTAATGATTATGCTACCTTTGCACGGTCAAAATACCGCGGCTATTTAAAATTATCAGTGAGCAGGTTAGACCTCAAAATATTAAACAAGAGGACATGTTTTTGATAAACAGGCGGAAATTCACTTTGCCTAATTCCTTATAATAAATTAAAAAAAATAAAATATTATAAACAAATAATTATACTAATTCCATCATTATTACAAAAATTATTGAATTAAATTAATCATCTTAATAAAAAACCTAAAATCATTATAAAATCAAAATATAAAATAATGAACTAAAACGTAATCTTAAAATAGCTGGTTTAAAGCTTATTATTATATTAAAATAAATAAATTATAGGATTATAACTTCAGAGCTTATCCCCTAAAGATTAAACAAGTTAATATTAAAAATTAAATAATTAAAATAAACAAAAACTTTAAAAAATTAAATTTTTTCTTAAGAAACTAAATACCTTAGGAAACGACTAACATTTCATTTCCATAAACAAATTAATAATAATTATAACACATTAACTATAATTTGTTTATAAATCAACCCAATTTGAGAAAAGTTAATAAAAACTAAAATTTTGATAAACCCTGATACAAAAGGTACAATAAACAAAATTTACTTTAACTTATTTAAATAAATATTTCATAAACCATTTACATTACAAATAAACTATAATAAAAAGAATCAATTCTACAAAACATACTAAGACACATAATCCTACAAAATTATTTTTATTAAATAAAAAAATAAAAACAAATAAACCAAATAATAAAATAAATAATCAAGACATCCTGAATTGCACAGAATTAAATTCAGTGTAAATGAATCACTTCACTATTAAGTTATGTCCCGATACCTTTCTAGATACACTTTCCAGTACATCTACTATGTTACGACTTATCTCACCTAAATTGAAAACATATTAAATAAATACAACAATCAATAATGAGAGTGACGGGCGATGTGTACACACCTCAGAGCCAATATCAATTAAATTAAATAAATCAAATTACTATCAAATCCACCTTCATTAATAGAAATTCACCATTAAATCCATAATAAACAAAAATTTATTGTAACCCATCTCCACTTAATTATAAGCTGCACCTTGACCTGAAATACTTCACAATTATAAATTACGAAAATTATAACTCCAAAAAGATTTTCTGATAACGGAGATATACAAACAAATAAATTAAGTAAAGTTAATCGTGTATTATCAATTACGGGATAGGTTCCTCTGAATGGATTAAGATACCGCCAAATTCTTTGGGTTTAAAGACCTTAACTAATAGTACCCAGGTAAGAAAATTAACACTTAAAATAATAGGGTATCTAATCCTAGTTTATTTATTAAGTTTCACAGATTCATAAAAAGAATTATACTTAAAAATCAAATTTCACCTTATTTAATTATAATTAAACCCTAAATTACAAATAACTGTTTTAACCAAAAATATTCACTTGTATTAATCGTATAACCGCGGCTGCTGGCACGAAATATGCCAATACTAAATCAATTGCTAATTCCAAAATAACTTGATAATTAAATTAAATCACTGCAATAGGAACATTTAGTTTAACAAAACTTGCATATAATACAAAGAAAAAGTGAATAAACAAGCAAGAATAAAACTTTAAATAAATAAATGAAACATTATTAGTAAAAATAAATACGCATAAATAAATAATGACAAAAATATTAAGAAAATGAAAGAAAAATCATTAATAAAAAGTTAAAAAAAATCAGAATACATCTCCCTTTCAACAACAACAACAACTTCTCTATTATATATAAGTAAAGATAGATATGGAACTTGTATCCTGGTAAATGTTTTATTCTCTTTCTTTTCTTTATTTAATCTTTCTTTCTACTAACTAAATAAAGAAAGATTAAATAATATAAATAATTTAACCTAATACAATATGTAATTTAATATAATACGTAATAATATACAATTAAATCCATCATATTAATCTATATGTAATTATATATAGTAATATAAATCATCTTATAGTATATGATTATAATATATATTATAATAAATGATTATATTAATATACTGTTAATATTAATTAAATAAATTGTATTAATTATATCATATATATATAATGTAAAATATTTATTCTATATTACTATAAATAAGTTATAATATAATATTTTCTTTTGCCTAAAAACATAGGTAGCTACAACTTTTGATAAATATATAAATTAAAATAATCGCTTAATGATAATTAAATAAACCTATAATGATGTATTGAATTAAATGTAATATATATATATTAAATTATTTATATTAAACACGAAGGGCCTTAATGTTCAAAACCGATTCATTTTCTATTTTTAGTTATCTTAATGAAATCCCACAAAAAAAATTCAGAGCGATTAACTTTCAATTTATGGATAAAATATAAAAAAA